TTAAAGGTGGACTTTTTTCATAAAAATGAACTTTTTGTTTTTTTTGTTTTTTAGATACTTTTATGAGAATGGAATAAAAAATGAATAAACTGATTAATTTACTAGTAAAATTAATTATCCATCACAAATTTTCATTTTTTTATTATATAATATTATATATATATATATTTATTTATTAGTATAATAATAAATATTTAATTATTATTATTATTTTAATATAAATAATCATGAGATTAATAAAATGCTTCTATACCATTATCCATCTACTTAATAATAGAAAGAGATTTCACCGAATGTCAATAGTTAAATCACGAATACAGATAAATATCTTAACGATCGACTTATAAGATCTGGAAAGCTCTTTGGGATTTAGTCAAATTTGAATGTTTAATAGACATAATAATTATCTAAATTATTGTTAGTTAATAAACTATTTTTGTTAATTATTAAACATATATTTTTATATAATTAAAAATAATTTAATTAATTAACAATATATATATATATATATAGAGATTAGAGAAAAATAAACATAAATTGAAAAATCAAACCCATAAATTATTAATTTACAATAAGATATAAAAAAAAAAAATACATATTTTTATTAGAAAAAAAAAGTAATTGATTTTAGTGCATAAATAAGGACTAATTTTCATTAGAAACAGAAATGAAATATTTATGAAAATTAAATTTAAAGGTATATTTATTGTAAATTCCTTAAAACATCAATATCTATCTTTTTTTGAAGTTTAAAAAAAAAAAGCTAGATATTGATTTGATCTTTTAATAATTTAAACTGAATTATATTTAAATATAATTTAATTAGAATAAATAAAAAAAATTTTTATTTATATGTTAAATTATTATTTTGCGGCGATTTTTTTCTGAAAGGGTAATTTTTTTATAAAATTATTGAATAAAGAAAATTTATTAAAATTAATATAAAAAATTATTTTTGTCATGTAATTGTTTTCATGGTTTGGCTTAGTACAAAAATTTTATAAAATATTAATGTTTTTATAATAAAAATATTTTTTTTTATATTTAGTGTAAATTTATATATTTATATGTGATAAATATAGGGAAGATATATATTGCAATATATTTATATATTTGTATAGTAAATTTATTAAAAAAAATTTTTTTTATATTTTATTTTGCGGTAACTTTTAAAAAAAAGGGTGAATTTTTATAAAATTATCAAATAAAATAAGTTTATTAGAATAAAAATAAAAATTATTTTTATGCCATTATTTTTATAATTTAATTTGAGATAAAAATTTTATAAAAATATTAAAAAATGTTTCTGTTATAAAAAAATATTTTTTTTTAATGTTTTTAATATAAATTTGTATATTTATGTGCAATAAAATATGGGGAAGATATATATTGTAATATATTTATAGGCTTTTGTATTAGATTTATTAAAAGAAAATATTTTTTTGTGGGTTTTATTTTGCGACATAATTAATTATTAGTTATGTAGAGGGCTTACATTTAAATATATGTAATTATTATTTATACAATTCTAAATGTAAATATTTTTATTATTTAATAAAAATATTTATATAAAATTTATTTTGCGACGAAATTAGTTATAGGGCTTATGCTTTAACCGCATTTTTTAGAAAATATTAATTTAAATAAAAAAAATATTTTTTTTAAATTTAAATTTATAAAAAAAATATGTTATAATAGGATATAATAAAAGATACTTATTACAATATTTTATTGGTTAATATTTTTTAACAGAGATTAAATAAAGATTAAATTTAAAATTATTAAATATAATAATTAAAAGTTGAATTTTAAAATGTAGGGAAGACATTTAAATAGAATTTAACTTTAAGGAGGGTTATTATATTAGGTGCCTAGTAATAAAATTTAATTTTATTTAGTCTGGTAAAAAATATGCATTATAAATTTTAATACAATTAATAAATATTTAATTATTAACGTATAGGGAAGATGCCTTAATGTTAAATATTTATTAAAAAATTTATAAATCAAATTTTAAGTTTTATTAATAGGGGAAATTTATTGAGTTCAATAAATTATTAATTAAAATTTATCATTTTTTGTGATTAAGTCGCTGCTATTTTTTATACCTCTAGGGAAGAAACAATTTTTTTTTATAACTTCTAGTTCACTCGCTTAAAATCATATTAATCTTATATTTTGATAGGATACTTATGCTCAAGATGAAAAGTTTTATTCTAGCTGAAAAATTTATTATAAATATATTTTACATGTAAATTGTTGTATGTTTTAATAATTAATTCTTAAAGATTGATTATTATATTAATTCACAGTATTTAATTTTAATTTTTAAATAAATTTAGAATTAGTAATATTTTAAAGTATTGGTTAATATCGTGCCAGCTACCGCGGTTATACGAAAAATGCAAATAAATTATTTTAGTAAATAGTTAATTTTTTTTAATAAATTTAATTAATAAATTATTAGGTGAAATTTTAATTTATTATAATTTTTATAAAATAATATGAAGCTATGAAATTTAAAAACTAAACTAGGATTAGATACCCTATTATTTTAAATGTAAATTTAATTATTAAAGTAGTAATAGATATAATCTTGAAACTTAAAGAATTTGGCGGTGTTTTAGTCTATTCAGAGGAACCTGTTCCGTAATCGATAATCCACGTTTTACCTTACTTAGTTTTGTAATCAATATGTATACCGTCGTCGTAAGAATGTCTTAAAAGAGGAAAAATTTTCTTAATTTAAAAATATATTTAATGTCAGATCAAGGTGCAGTTTATAATTAAGTGGAAATGGGTTACAATAATTAAATTTATATGAATTATAAAATGCAATTTTTATATAAAAGTGGATTTGATAGTAAATAAATAAATTAAAATTTATTGATTTTAGCTCTAAAACATGCACACATCGCCCGTCGCTCTCGTTATTTAAAATGAGATAAGTCGTAACATAGTAGGTGTACCGGAAGGTGCATCTAGAAAGACAAATTGGAGCTTGAATAGTTAAGCATTTCATTTACATTGAAAAGTTATCGTGCAATTCGATTTAATTTGATAATAAAAAATTATTAAATTTATTTGATAAAAGAATTTGTTTAATAAAATCAATTTTATAAATAAAATTTTCAGTATTGGATATAGAAAAAATAATTTAAATAATAGTTAATTAGTATTGTAAAAGAAAATTGAAATATTTGAAAATAAATTAATTTAAAAGTAAATATTACATGTTGTACCTTGTGTATCAGGGTTTATCAATTAAAATATATAAATAATATATTTCCCGATTTTAAGAGATCTAATAATATATTTTAGTTTACGTGATATAGTAATTAAAAATATTTTATTTGAAATGAAACGTTATTCGTTCTTAATTATATCTGGTTTTTTAAGAAATAAATTTAATTTAAATAATAAAAAAAATATTTATTTATTTAGTTAAATAAATAATTTTTATTATTAATATTTTAAGGGATAAGCTTTAAAATATCATCTATAATAATTATTATAATTTAGAATTTATAAGCTTAGAAATAGCTATTAAATAAAAAATGTTATAATTTATTTTAAATTTAAAATAATTTTTATTAATTTAGATGTTTTATTAAAATGTATTTTATAATAAAAGTAAAATAAAAATAATGATAAAATTAGTATAAATAAGTTGTAAAGTTTAAATTAATTTATAAGATTAAATTAAGGAACTCGGCAAATAAATGCTCGCCTGTTTAACAAAAACATGTCTTTTAGAAAATAATTTAAAGTCTAATCTGCCCACTGAAGATTTAAAGGGCCGCGGTATTTTGACCGTGCAAAGGTAGCATAATAATTAGTCTTTTAATTGAGGGCTAGAATGAATGATTGAACGAGGTATTGACTGTCTCAATTTAAATGAAATTAGAATTTAATTTTTAAGTTAAAAAGCTTAAATTTAATTAAAGGACGAGAAGACCCTATAGAGCTTTATATTTAGATAATAATTTATTTATAGAAATATTTAAATTTTATTAAAATAAATATTTTGTTGGGGTGACAGGAAGATTAATTAAACTCTTTTTATTGTATTACAAAAATTATTGAATTATTGATCCAGTTTTACTGATTATAAGACTAAGTTACCTTAGGGATAACAGCGTAATATTTTTTAAGAGTTCTTATCGACAAAAAAGATTGCGACCTCGATGTTGGATTAAGAGTTATTTTTGGGTGTAGAAGTTCAAAGTTTAGGTCTGTTCGACCTTTAAATTCTTACATGATCTGAGTTCAGACCGGCGTAAGCCAGGTCGGTTTCTATCCTTAATAATAAGTAAATATTTTAGTACGAAAGGACCAAATATTAAGAATAATTTCTTTTAAAATGATTATTATTAATTTAAATTACTTTGGCAGATTAGTGCTATGAATTTAGAATTCATTTATGTAATTTATTTTTACAAGTAATACTTGATAATAATAGATTTATTTATTCCTTTAGTGAGCAGTTTATTATTAATTATTTGTGTTTTAGTTGGAGTTGCTTTTCTGACCTTATTAGAACGAAAAGTCTTGGGTTATATCCAAATTCGAAAAGGTCCAAATAAAGTAGGATTTATAGGAATTCCTCAACCTTTTTGTGATGCAATTAAATTGTTTAGAAAAGAACAAACTTATCCAATTTTATCTAATTATGTAAGTTATTATTTTTCTCCTATTTTTAGTTTATTTTTATCTTTAATAGTTTGATTAATTATACCTTATTTTACAAATTTGTATTTTTTTAATTTAGGTTTAATATTTTTTTTATGTTGTACAAGTTTAGGAGTTTATACAGTTATGATTGCTGGATGATCATCAAATTCTAATTATGCTTTATTAGGAGGTTTACGAGCTGTTGCTCAAACAATTTCGTATGAAGTAAGATTAGCTTTAATTTTATTATCTTTTGTATTTTTAATTGGCAATTATAATTTAATATTTTTTTATTTTTATCAAAATTATATTTGGTTCATTATTATTACTTTTCCATTAGCTTTAACTTGATTTGCGTCATGTTTGGCTGAAACTAATCGAACTCCTTTTGATTTTGCTGAAGGGGAATCTGAATTAGTTTCTGGATTTAATGTAGAATATAGAAGAGGAGGGTTTGCTTTAATTTTTTTAGCAGAGTATGCTAGTATTTTATTTATAAGAATATTATTTAGTGTAATTTTTTTAGGATGTGATTTAATATCTTTTATGTTTTTTATAAAATTAACTTTTTTATCTTTCATATTTATTTGGGTTCGTGGAACTTTACCTCGGTTTCGTTATGATAAATTAATATATCTTGCTTGAAAAAGATTTTTACCTATGTCTTTAAATTATTTAATTTTTTTTTTAGGTTTAAAGATTTTATTAATTTATTTATAATAATGAAATAATTTTAGTAAAGTTAATAGAAAATTATTTCTATCTTATGTTTTCAAAACATATGCTTATTCAAGCTCATTAACTAATTTAATAAATTATCTCATAATTTTCTAATTATTGGATTAATTAAATAATATAAAAAATATAAAACTGTTAAGATTTGTCCAGTGATTACATAAGGTTCCTCTACTGGCCGAGCTCCAATTCAAGTTAATAAAATAACAATAATTAATATAATTCAAAATAAAATTTGATTTAAAGGGTAAAATTGAATTCCTTGGAATTTTCTTAAATGAGTAAATGGTAAAATTATTAAAATAGCAATTGATAAAACTAAAGCAATAACCCCTCCAAATTTATTTGGAATCGAACGTAAAATTGCATAGGCAAATAAAAAATATCATTCAGGCTGAATATGAACAGGGGTAACTAAAGGATTTGCAGGAATAAAATTATCTGGGTCTCCTAATAAATAAGGATTTAAAAGAGTAAGAATTGTTAAAATTATTAATAAAATAAAAAATCCTGTCAAATCCTTATATGTATAGTAAGGGTGAAAGGGAATTTTATCTAAGTTTCTATTTAATCCTAATGGGTTATTAGATCCTGTTTGGTGTAAAAATAATAAATGAATTATTGTTAATGCAGCTACAATAAAAGGTAAAAGAAAATGAAAGGTAAAAAATCGAGTTAAAGTAGCATTATCTACTGCAAAGCCTCCCCATAATCATTGGACTAATTCAGTTCCTAAATATGGAATTGCAGATAATAAATTAGTAATAACTGTGGCCCCTCAAAATGATATTTGACCTCATGGTAAAACATATCCTATAAAAGCTGTTCCTATAACTAAAAATAAAAGGATAACTCCAATTAGTCAAGTTGGGGTAAATAAAAAAGAGTTATAATATATTCCTCGTCCTACATGTAAATATAAACAAATAAAAAAAAAAGAAGCTCCATTTGCATGTAATGTTCGTAGTAATCAGCCATAATTTACATCTCGACAAATATGAGTAACTCTATCAAAAGCTAAATCAATATGTGCTGTATAATGTATTGCTAAAAATAATCCGGTAGCGATTTGAATAATTAAACACAATCCTAATAAAGAACCAAAATTTCATCAAGCGGAAATATTTGAAGGGGCAGGTAAATCTACTAATGCGTTATTAGCAATTTTAAATAGAGGGTGATTTGATCGAATAGGTTTATTCATTAGTTTTTTTGACGAAGTGGCCCATAAAAAATATTTGTAATTTTAACAATTGCAATTAAGGTTAAAAATAAATAATTAATTAATATAATTGTAATAATTCTTGTAGGAAAATTATAAAGTTTTGTTAGATTTAAAGAATTTTCTCTTATATTTAAAAAATTAAGTTTAAATATATTTTCTATATCAATATTAATAAAATTAAAAATTCATAAGTTTTGATCAATAATAAAAAATATAGTAATTCTAATTATAATAGTGAAAATTATTATAAGAGTTAATTTAGAAGAAAAAGTAAATATTTCATTTGATGCTAAGCTAGTTATATAAATAAATAAAATTAATATTCCTCCTAAAAATACTAAAAATAAAATGTATGAAAATCAGAAAGTTCTTGTAACTAATCCAGTAATTATACAAATTAGTAAAGTTTGAATTAATAATACAAGTCCTATAGCTAAAGGATGATTTATTTGTATAAAAATAAATCTAAAAATTATATTTAAGGATAAAAATAGGAATTGAAAAATATCAGAGAATAGTTTAAGTAAAATATTAGTTTTGGGGATTAATGATAAAGAAGATTCTTTTTCTCTGAAGTCTTAGAAAATAATTTTTTATTTTTGATTTACAAGACCAAGGTTTTATATAAACTACTAAGACTAATGATAATATATATATTAATATCTATTATGATATTTATTAGAGGTATTTTAGTATTTTCTTCTAAGCGAAAGCATTTATTAATTACTTTATTAAGTTTAGAATTTATTGTTTTAAGATTATTTTTTATTATATTTATATTTTTAAATTTATATAATTATGAAACTTATTTTTCAATAATATTTTTAGTTTTTAGAGTTTGTGAAGGGGCATTAGGGTTATCTATTTTAGTTTCTATAATTCGCACTCATGGAAATGATTTTTTTCAATCATTTAGAATTTTACAATGTTAAAAATTTTTATAACTTTAATATTTCTAATCCCAATTTGTTTTTTAAAAAATAGATATTGACTGGTTCAGAATATTTTGTTTATTATTACTTTTATTTTTATAGGGTTTGGATTTTATATATCTTATTGAGGTAATTTAAGATATTTTATAGGTTGTGACATAATATCTTATGGATTAATTTTATTAAGTTTTTGAATTTGTACTTTAATATTTACTGCTAGTGAATCTATTAATAAAACTAATTTTTATAAAAATTACTTTAGACTAATTATTTTAATATTATTAATTTTATTATATTGTACTTTTAGAAGATTAAATTTATTTATGTTTTATTTATTTTTTGAAGGAAGTCTAATCCCTACTTTATTTTTAATTATTGGATGAGGGTATCAGCCAGAACGGTTACAAGCTGGAGTTTATTTATTATTTTATACTTTATTGGCATCTTTACCTTTATTATTAGGAATTTTTTATATTTATAAAACAAGAGGTTCTTTAAATATATTTATATTAAGAGATTTAAATTATAATAATTTTTTAATATATTTATGTATAATTATAGCTTTTTTAGTTAAAATACCTATATTTTTAGTTCATTTGTGACTACCAAAGGCTCATGTTGAAGCTCCGGTAGCCGGATCAATAATTTTAGCTGGGGTTTTATTAAAACTAGGAGGATATGGGTTATTACGTGTTTTTATATGTTTAATAGTTTTAGGTTTAAAATTTAATTTTATTTGAATTGGTATTAGATTATTAGGAGGGGTATTAGTAAGTTTAATTTGTTTACGTCAAACAGATTTAAAGGCCTTGATTGCTTATTCTTCTGTCGCTCATATAGGAATTGTATTAGGAGGGTTAATAACATTAAATTATTGAGGGTTTTGTGGCTCGTATACATTAATAATTGCACATGGATTATGTTCTTCAGGTTTATTTTGTTTAGCAAATATTTCCTATGAACGGTTAGGAAGTCGAAGTTTACTAATTAATAAGGGATTGATAAATTTTATACCTAGAATAACTTTATGATGATTTTTATTAAGTTCTTCAAATATAGCCGCTCCTCCTTCTTTAAATTTATTAGGAGAAATTAGTTTATTAAATAGAATTATCTCATGATCATGAGTTTCTATAATTTCTCTTATATTATTATCTTTTTTTAGTGCAGCCTATACTTTATATTTATTTTCTTATAGACAACACGGAAAGTTTTATTCAGGTTTGTATTCTTGTTCAATAGGGTATTCTCGGGAATATTTATTATTATTTCTTCATTGATTTCCTTTAAATTTATTAATTTTAAAAAGAGAATCATGTATGCTTTGATTGTACTTAAATAGTTTAAATTAAAACCTTGATTTGTGGTGTCAAAAATATGAAGTTTCATTTTGAGTCGTGATAAAAATTTTATCTATTTGTTTAATTAGCTTTATTATTTTATTTTTTATTAGAATAATATGTTTTTTTAGAGGTATTTATTTTTTAATTAATAATTTAGTCTATTTTATTGAGTGAGAATTATTAACATTAAATTCTTCTTCTATTGTTATAACTTTTTTATTTGATTGAATATCTTTATTATTTATAAGATTTGTTTTATTTATTTCATCTTTAGTCATTTTTTATAGAAAAGAATATATGAGAGGAGATTTAAATATTAATCGTTTTATTATATTAGTATTAATATTTGTTTTATCTATAATGTTATTAATTATTAGTCCTAATTTAATTAGAATTTTATTAGGTTGAGATGGATTAGGTTTAGTCTCTTATTGTTTAGTTATTTATTATCAAAATGTTAAATCTTATAATGCTGGGATATTAACAGCATTATCGAATCGAATTGGGGATGTTATACTTTTAATAGCAATTGCTTGGATATTAAATTTTGGAAGTTGAAATTATATTTTTTATTTAGAATGTATAAAAAGAAATTTTGAAATAATATTAATTGGGTTATTAGTAGTAATAGCTGCAATAACAAAAAGAGCTCAAATTCCATTTTCTTCCTGACTTCCTGCTGCTATAGCTGCTCCAACCCCTGTTTCAGCTTTAGTTCATTCGTCAACTTTAGTAACTGCTGGGGTTTATTTATTAATTCGGTTTAACTATTTATTAGTTGATACTTATTTAGGAAAATTTTTACTTTTAATTTCTGGTTTAACTATATTTATGGCTGGTTTAGGGGCTAATTTTGAATTTGATTTAAAAAAAATTATTGCTTTATCTACTTTAAGTCAATTAGGATTAATAATAAGAATTTTAGCTATAGGGTTTCCTAAGTTAGCTTTTTTTCATTTGTTAACTCATGCTCTTTTTAAAGCTTTATTATTTATATGTGCTGGGGCTGTTATTCATAATATAAAGGATTCTCAAGATATTCGAAATATAGGGGGTTTAGTTAATCAGATGCCATTAACTTCAAGTTGTTTTAATATTGCAAATTTAGCTTTATGTGGAATACCTTTTTTAGCTGGATTTTATTCAAAGGATTTAATTTTAGAAATTGTTTGTCTTTCAAATTTAAATATATTTAGATTCTTTTTATTTTTTTTTAGAACTGGCTTAACAGTTTGTTATTCTTTTCGTTTAGTTTATTATTCAATAAGTGGAGATTTTTATAGAAGAAGTTTACATCCTTTAAATGATGAGGGATGAATTATACTTCGAGGAATACTTGGACTATTAATTATAGCAATTTTAGGGGGAAGAATACTAAGATGATTAATTTTTCCAAATCCAAGAACTATTTGTTTACCTTTTTATTTAAAATTGTTAGCTTTAATTGTAAGATTTATAGGAGGTTGATTAGGGTATGAAATTTCTAAGTTTTCTTTAAATTGATCAATAAAATCATTAAATTTATATTCAATAAGTACTTTTATAGGATCTATATGAAATATACCTATTATTTCAACAATTATAATTAATTATCATCCTTTAAAATTTGGACAATTAATTATTAAAAGAGGGGATCAAGGATGAAGAGAATATTTTGGGGGACAAAAAATTTATTTTAATCTTAAGTCAAATTCAATTTTAAGTCAATTTTTACAAAATAATGACTTAAAGATTTATTTAATTAGATTTGTTTTTTGAATTATTATTTTAATATTTCTATATATTTATTCAAATAGCTTATATTAGAGCGTGACACTGAAGATGTTAAAGAGATTATTTTAATCTTTGGATATTTATAAAGATATAGAATCTTATTTTTACAGTGAAAATGTAAGGTTTTAAGTAAACTACATAAATAAAAATATTAATGGAATTAAACCACTAAAGAAAGAAGTTAGCAGCTTCTTCTTGAACTTCATATTTCCTTAATTGGAATTAATTATTCAATTTTATCATTAACAGTGATAAGCCTCTTTTTGGCTTCAATTAAAGAATAAGGATAATAATTATCTAAGATTAGGTCGAAACTAATTGCAATATATCGCTTCAATATTCTTACTAAAAAATATTCATCTTAAAATTAAGACAGATTGATCTAATCAATACCTTTTGAGTGCAAATCAAATGTTATATTTAACTACGGTCCTTGTTAATTAGCTCATTCTAATGCCCCTTGATTTCATTCATGATATAATCCAATTAATAAAATAATTAGAAAAAATAATCCAACAAAAAATCATATAATGACATTTGAAAATGAAAAAATTATAATTATAGGGAGTAAAAGAGCAATTTCGACATCAAAAATAAGGAAAATTACGGCAATTAAGAAAAATCGTAATGAAAAAGGTAGTCGGGCTGATCTTTTAGGGTCAAATCCACATTCAAACGGGGATCTTTTTTCTCGATCAATAATTGTTTTTTTAGATAAAATAGAAGCTAAAATTATTATAATTATTGATAAAGAAATTAAAATAATAGATATAAAAAAAATAATGATAATTACTTATACTAAATTATATTTAGCCCTTATGATTGGAAGTCATATATACTTTTATACTATATAAGTATCTACCTCATCAATAAATAGAGATATATAAAAATAATCAAACAACATCGACAAAATGTCAATATCAAGCAGCTGCTTCAAATCCAAAATGGTGGTTATTAGAAAAGTGATAATAAGCATGTCGAATTAAACATACTAATAAAAAAGTTGTTCCAATAATTACATGTAATCCATGAAATCCTGTTGCTATAAAAAAAGTAGAGCCATAAACTGAGTCTGAAATTGTAAATGATGCTTCAATATATTCATATCCTTGAAGGATAGAAAAATAAATTCCTAAAATTACAGTTAGCAATAATCCTTGAAAAGCTTGTGAATGATTTCCTTCTATTAAGCCATGGTGAGCTCAAGTAACAGTTATTCCTGAAGATAATAAAATAGCTGTGTTTAATAAAGGAATTTGAAATGGGTTAAAAGCATAAATACCAATTGGGGGTCAAATAGCTCCAAGTTCAATTGCAGGGGATAATCTTCTATGAAAAAAAGCTCAAAAAAATGAAATAAAAAAAAATACTTCTGAGACAATAAATAAAATTATTCCTCATCGTAAACCTAAAGTTACTACTAAAGTATGAAGACCTTGAAATGTTCCTTCTCGGGAAATATCTCGTCATCATTGATATATCGTTAATAATGTAATAATTAATCCTAAAAATAATAAATTTGAATTAAATTGATGAAATCATTTAACTATACCTGAAACTGTAATTATAGCTCCTAAGGCTCCTGTTAAAGGTCAAGGACTATAATCTACTAAATGAAATGGGTGATTTGCATGATTTGACATTAGTTTACTTCTCTAGAATACAATGTTCTTAAAACTGCAAATACATATGATTGAATAATAGCAACAGCGCATTCAAGAACTAATAAAGCGATTTGAGCAATAATTAATAAAGATAAGATTGAGTAAGTTAAAGAAGGACCTGTATTACCTAATAATGTTAGTAATAAATGGCCAGCAATTATATTTGCAGCTAAACGAACTGCTAAAGTTCCTGGTCGAATAATATTACTAATAGTTTCAATACAAACTATGAAAGGTATTAAAATTGCAGGGGTTCCTTGAGGAACTAAATGAGCAAATATATGTTGAGTATGATTAATTCATCCATAAATTATAAAACTTAGTCATAAAGGTAATGCTAATGATAATGTAAGAGTTAAATGACTTGAACTAGTAAAAATATATGGAAATAAGCCTAAAAAATTATTAAATAAAATAATTGAAAATAATGAAATAAATATAAAAGAGCTTCCAACATGACCAGTTGGGCCAAGTAAAGTTTTAAATTCATTATGAAGAGTAATTATAATATTATTTCAAATTAAATTATAACGAGAAGGAATTAATCAAAATAAGGAAGGGATTATTAATAATCCTAAAAAAGTTCTTATTCAATTAAGAGATAAATTTAAAATATTTGTTGATGGGTCAAAAACAGAAAATAAGTTAGTTATCATTTTCAAATTATAGAAGAAGAAGAAATTTTATTAATTTCCTTAATACTAGAATGTTTTGGAGAATAAGAATAATAATTTATTACATTAAACAATAGTAATGTAATTGAAAATATAATAAATAAACTTAATCAATTAATAGGGGCTATTTGTGGAATTAAAGAATATTAGGGTATAACTAATAATTTTAGCTTGACATACTAATGTTAATTTAACTAATTCTTTCATTAGAAGTAGATGCTAAGCTACTATAATGTGGTTTAAGAGACCAATACTTGCTTTCAGTCATCTAATGAAGCAGCTCTTATTGCTGAAATTCATTTAATAAATGTATTTGTAGTTACTCTTTCAATAACAATTGGTATAAATCTATGATTAGCACCACAGATTTCAGAACACTGTCCAAAAAATAATCCAGGTCGATTAATTAAAAAACTAGTTTGATTAAGTCGACCGGGGGTAGCATCAACTTTTACTCCTAATGCAGGAATAGTTCATGAGTGAAGGACATCTGCTGCTGAAACTAATATTCGAATTTGTGTATTTATAGGTAATACAGCTCGGTTATCTACATCTAATAATCGAAATCCTTCCATGTCTAATTCATTAGAAGGAATTATATATGAATCAAATTCTAATGAAATAAAATCAGAATATTCATAACTTCAATATCATTGATGCCCAATAGTTTTTAATGTAATAGCAGGATCTCTTACTTCATCTAGTAAGTATAATAAACGGAGAGAAGGTAAGGCAATAAAAATTAATGTAATAGCAGGAAGGATTGTTCAAATAACTTCAATTCCTTGTCTTTCTAATAAGTATCGATTAGTATAAGTATTAAAAAATAATGATCTTATTATATACCCTACTAACACTGTAATTATAATTACAATTAATATAGTATGATCATGGAAAAATGTTAATTGTTCCATTAATGGAGAAGCTCTATTTTGTAAACCTAAATTTCTTCATGTTGACATTAGTTTTCTAATAAAAGGAAATATCTTTATATATAGAGCTTAAATCTATTGCACTAATCTGCCATATTAGAAATTAGATAGCATTGGCAGTTCAGAATAACTATGTTCAGCAGGAGGTATATTTTGATATCATTCAATAGAAGTTGATAGATTAATTGGATAAAGAATCGATCGGTTAGTAATTATACTTTCTCAAATAATAAATAAGAATATTAAAACTCCAATAAATGAAATAATTCTTCCAATTGATGAAACGATATTTCAAGTAGTATAGGCATCTGGGTAATCAGAGTATCGTCGTGGCATTCCCGCTAATCCAAGAAAATGTTGAGGAAAGAATGTTAAATTTACTCCAATAAATATAATTAAAAATTGAATTTTTAATCATTGAGGGTTTATTGCTAATCCTGTAAAAAGAGGGTATCAATGAATAAATCCTGCTATAATAGCAAATACTGCTCCTATAGATAAGACATAATGAAAGTGAGCTACAACATAATAAGTGTCGTGTAAAATAATATCTAATGAAGAATTAGCTAAAACAACTCCTGTTAATCCCCCAACTGTAAATAAAAAAACAAATCCAAGAGCTCATAATAAAGAAGGGCTATATGTAAATTGTGATCCATGTAAAGTTGCTAATCAACTAAAAATTTTAATTCCTGTTGGAACAGCAATAATTATTGTTGCTGAGGTAAAATAAGCTCGAGTATCTACATCTATTCCAACTGTAAATATATGATGGGCTCATACAACAAACCCTAATAGTCCAATAGCTAATATAGCATAAATTATACCTAATGTTCCAAAAGTTTCCTTTTTTCCAGACTCTTGTGAAATAATATGAGAAATTATACCAAATCCTGGTAAAATTAAAATATATACTTCTGGGTGACCAAAAAATCAAAATAAATGTTGATATAAAATAGGGTCTCCTCCTCCTGCAGGATCAAAAAATGAAGTATTAAGATTTCGATCAGTAAGAAGTATTGTAATAGCTCCAGCTAAAACAGGCAAAGATAAAAGTAGAAGTAAGGCTGTAATAGCCACTGATCATACAAATAAAGGTATTCGATCTAGAGTTATTCCTGTTGATCGTATATTGATTACTGTAGTAATAAAATTTACAGCCCCTAAAATAGAAGAGATACCAGCTAAATGAAGAGAAAAAATAGCTAAATCTACTGAAGCTCCCGCATGAGCAATTGTTGAAGATAAAGGAGGGTAGACTGTTCAACCTGTCCCAGCTCCATTTTCAACTAAAGAACTAGTGAGTAATAAAGTTAGGGAAGGAGGTAAAAGTCAAAATCTTATATTATTTATTCGAGGAAAGGCCATATCTGGAGCTCCTAACATTAAAGGAACTAATCAATTTCCAAATCCTCCAATTAAAATAGGCATAACTATAAAAAAAATTATAACAAAGGCATGGGCTGTTACAATAACATTAAAAATTTGATCATCTCCAATTAAAGCACCTGGTTGACCTAATTCTGCACGAATTAAAAGTCTTAAAGATGTCCCGACTATGCCAGATCAAGCACCAAAAATAAAATATAAGGTTCCAATATCTTTATGATTTGTTGAAAAAAGTCATTTTCGCATTAGATAAAATGACTGAAATTTAGGTATTAAACTGTAAATTTAATTATGAGATATAATCTCTTTTATCAATTTAAGCTTTATAGTCAATTAATGATATTAGACTGCAATTCTAAAGGAGTATTTTATACTAAGGCTTAAAGATAACTCTTTATTTATAATTTTGAAGACTATTAGTTTAATTAACTTAAAGCCTTCTAAAAAATATTGAATACGAGTGTGATCAAAAATAACCCTGCAATTGAAAAAATTGATAAGATAAGGGTAGAATAATTTAAATTATTTTGATTTAAATTAAAAATTCACTTAATTTCAGAGTTTGCTATTATAAATGCAGAATAGGTGATTCGTAAATAAAAATACAATGTAATTAAAGTTATTGTTACTATCATTGAAACAATAAAAATTTGATTTCTTTCAATTAAATTTTGAATGATAATTCATTTAGGTAAAAATCCTAAAAATGGAGGGAGCCCTCCTAAAGAAAGTAAAGAAATTATTAAACAAAATTTTACAATAGGAGAATTAGAAAGAGAAAATAATTGATTTAAATGAAATATTTTAAATGAATTAAATAAGTAGATAATTGATAAAGAAAGTAATGAATATAAAGAGAAATAAATAAAAAATGAATTTTCTCCTAAAATTATAGCTCTTAATATTCATCCAATGTGATTAATTGATGAGTAGGCCATTAACTTTCGAAGGGATGTTTGATTTAATCCTCCTAGAGATCCCACTATAACTGAAATAACAATAATAATAAAGATAATATTTACTTCTCAACAATAAGAAATTAGTATTAAAGGGGCAATTTTTTGTCATGTTATTAAAATAAATCTATTTATTCAATTTAAACCTTCTATAACACCTGGAAATCAAAAGTGAAAGGGGGCAGCTCCTATTTTTAATAGGAGAGAAGAGTTAATTATTAAATTAATAATATAATTGCTTTCTGGGAAGAAAAAAGCAAAAAAATTATTTTGATTTAATAAAATAACGGAAAATAAAAGGGTAGAAGAAGCTAATGCTTGAATTAAAAAATATTTAAGGGAAGCTTCAGTGGCTATTAAATTATTTGAGTTTGTCATTAAGGGAATAAATGACAATAAATTAATTTCTAACCCTATTCAAGCTCCTATTCATGAATTAGAAGAAATGGAGATTAAAGTTCCTCTGATTAATGTAATTAAAAATAAAGACTTAGAGGGGTTTAAAAACACTAAAAAGAAGAAGATTATAACTTCTATACTTAGGGTATGAACCTAATAGCTTTATTAGCTTATCTTTTTTAAAAATTATATTTTAGTGTAAGATGCACAAAAGTTTTTGATACTCTTAGAAATAGTTTAATTCTATTAAATATAATGAAGGTAAAAGTTAATTTTACTTGATTTACCCTATCAAGATAATCCTTTAGTCAGGCACTTCATT